TTTTTTGTTTTTATTTTATTAAGTTCTGTACAAATTATGTATTTTATTTTTTTGTGAAATATGAAGCTAAGTAAATAAAAGAAATTGAAAAGCTGACTAACATAAAGAATTTAATATGTTTTTTATTACGTTATAGCATAACGCTGACTAGATAAAAGAAATTGAAAAGGTTATGTTATAATGTACTCTGCTAAGTAGATACATACATCGAAAAGTATGAAAGTACAATACTGAGTAGGTAACACAAAACGAAAGGTAAATCACGACACTGACTAGATAAAGACATCGAAAGGTGATTTTTAAATATCAAGGTACTAAAAACACCGAGTCACACCGACTAGATAAAATACATCGAAAGGTCAATGAACTCTTACAATCGTTGGTTAATCAATCTAATCAACAAATACCGAAATTAAAGATAGATGGTTTGTGAGTAGACACTGAAAGAATAGTATAGAAAACCACTGCCAAATATTCTTAATGAGGTATCGAACAAATGCCAAAATTATAAGTAAATGGTTCGCGAGTAGACACTGAAAGAATAGTATAGAAAACCGCTATCATTTACCCTTAATGGAGGTCTACGGACGATCTAAGTTATAGAATTGTATATAATGATCTTAGAAAAGATATTAAAGTACAATGAAAACTAAATGCTCGGAAGTAACTGCGGGAAAGTTCTTAATAGGGAAGAATAGTCCTACTTTCGACTAAAAGATAACAGCTCTAGTGCTAGAGCGAAAACCCTTTATAATACCCAAAAAAGGGTGTTTTTTGCTAAAATTACGCATATTCTACTAAAAGGTAACTACTTTTTGGTACTTTTTAGTACTTTTTTGATTTTTCTTCAAATTGTGCATAGATTCTTAAGTGTTACGGCGATCGCTTGTAACGGCACGGGAGAACGAAGTATGAGTGTGCGGAAGTTGCACCGAGAGTCAAGGGTGGTTGGTGGCAGAATTCTTCCTAGCTAGGGAGAAAATAAGAGGGTTGTCAACGGAGTGAAAGGTGAAGCTTGAGCGATCTCCCCTGGTAGGGGAGGTAAAGGGGGTTGTCGTATTCCCTGGATGGGGAAATATTAAAAGGGGTGAAGGGTTCCCCTAGGGGGGATGACGGAAGGGGGTGAACCCCTGGTAGGGGGATTGAGGGGGTTGTATGTCCCTGCGGGGGATTAAGGGGGATAGCGACAATATGAGCACGTGGGAGAAGTGGAGCGGACTCCCTGGCTAGGGAGAAGTGAAGAGGGTTGTAAAGGAACGTTAGTGACCCCCGGGGGCGGAGCCACCAACGGAAGAGTCCACCTGATGAATGGGGGGCGTATTTGAGGGGGGGAGACTTCCTAAGTGAGGAGCGTGGTACGTTAGTGCCGGTTACAGCGATCACCTTAGGATAGATGTTTGTCGTTTCTATGTAAAAACCGATACGCGAAATAAAAAAATGCATAAAAAATCATTTTTGCATTAAAACTCTGATGAATTAAAAATACGCTAATTAGATCTTTTAATTCAGTTACCTTTTAGTCGGAAATAAGACATAGCTGTTTTATCTTAAGGTTTTTATTTATTATTTGTTTTTTGTTTTTATTTTATTAAGTTCTGTACAAATTATGTATTTTATTTTTTTGTGAAATATGAAGCTAAGTAAATAAAAGAAATTGAAAAGCTGACTAACATAAAGAATTTAATATGTTTTTTATTACGTTATAGCATAACGCTGACTAGATAAAAGAAATTGAAAAGGTTATGTTATAATGTACTCTGCTAAGTAGATACATACATCGAAAAGTATGAAAGTACAATACTGAGTAGGTAACACAAAACGAAAGGTAAATCACGACACTGACTAGATAAAGACATCGAAAGGTGATTTTTAAATATCAAGGTACTAAAAACACCGAGTCACACCGACTAGATAAAATACATCGAAAGGTCAATGAACTCTTACAATCGTTGGTTAATCAATCTAATCAACAAATACCGAAATTAAAGATAGATGGTTTGTGAGTAGACACTGAAAGAATAGTATAGAAAACCACTGCCAAATATTCTTAATGAGGTATCGAACAAATGCCAAAATTATAAGTAAATGGTTCGCGAGTAGACACTGAAAGAATAGTATAGAAAACCGCTATCATTTACCCTTAATGGAGGTCTACGGACGATCTAAGTTATAGAATTGTATATAATGATCTTAGAAAAGATATTAAAGTACAATGAAAACTAAATGCTCGGAAGTAACTGCGGGAAAGTTCTTAATAGGGAAGAATAGTCCTACTTTCGACTAAAAGATAGTTAACTAACTACCTAATCGGAAATCGTGATAAAAACTCAAAAAAGAGCCAAAAAAGGGCTAAAAACCCTCAAAAACGGCTCATTTTCCACTAAATTACGCACTTTCGACTAAAAGGTATATATTTTTTGACATTTGTTCATTTTATTCATTTGTTTTTAATTATTAACTATTTATTATAAAATGGTTCGGCTCCGCTTAGATCAAACGGTGATAGCGATCGTGTGAGCCCCCCGGGAGAGAAGGAAAGGAGACAGGGGTGGGTTAGAATATCTTGGGATGAAGAGAGCCACTGGTATAGGGGTGATCTTGGAGTGAAAGACGAGGCTTGAACGACTCCCCCTGGTAGGGGGAAAGAGAGGGTTGTATATGCTTCCCCTGAAGGGGATATTTTGAGAGGGGTGAAGGGATCCCCAAGTGGGGATGACGGAAGGGGATGGATCCCCTGGTAGGGGAGAATTAGAGGGGTTGTTGTATTCCCTGGATGGGGAAATGTTAAGAGGGGTGAAGGGATCACCTAGGGGGGATGACGGAAGGGGGTGAACCCCTGGTAGGGGGATTGAGGGGGTTGTATATCCCAGCGGGGGATTTAGGGGGAAAGCGACAATATGAGCACGTGTGAGAAGTGGAGCGGCCTCCCTGGCTAGGGAGAAATGAAGAGGGTTGTAAAGGAACGTTAGTGACCCCGGGGGCCTAGCCACCAATGATAAGCCACCCTGATGGTTGGGGGGTTTGGGGGGAGACTCTACGGGAGAGGAGGAAAGACGATAAAGGTGAAGCACCCCGGAAGGAGCCGGGAGACACACACGGCAGGCGACTGATGATGCGGAATGTACTGTATGGACACCGTTCGTCAAAGCGATCTCCTGGAGTAGAAAATAAGAAATTTTTCTCCTTTCCCGATCTCTTCTCCTCTCTTAGGATACTGAATCCTAATTACTCCGAAAAGATAATTAAACCTGACCTGTAAACAACCCTTAAGTGAATCCTAATTACTCCGAAAAGGTACATAACACATCCCGCATCCAGTAAGATATAGCACTCAGTAGAGACGTAATTCCGGCCACCATCCCTCGTTGAGAAAATCATTGAAAATAGAACCTATAGATAAAAGTTAGACTTATTATTAAAGAGATAGTGTTAAGCAACTTAAAAAGTTCCCTCCAAATCAATTCTCAATCCCAAACACAAGCCACATAGGAACTTGTAAACGCTCTTTCTCTGTAAACGCCTTTCTGGAATAGAGAGAAAAAACCACCTCCGCTTGGATGCTGCGGTTTCTCTATTCGGTAGGCTAAACTGCGAAAATTCCTTTACTGACGTTCTGGACATGCGTAAGGTCAATCAATCGCTTCAGCAATCACCGCGATGAGCGAAGGTATTACCCCGAACACCTTCTACTCCCCGCGACAGGACTCTCGCCTGTGCGAGAATTGTTGAAAAGTACATACGGGAGTCTGAGCAAAAAGAGAGTGATAGATGGATAAATTACCCCCATTACCCCGAACGGGTGCAATTTTTGTTTATCCATTGGAAGAGGGCCTAGGGGCTCCATCATAGCGAGTTCACGAATTGAAGGTATTACCCCGAACACCTTCAAGATTCCCTCCGGAGTCAATCTTACTCCGACCGCCAACCCTCTTTAGAGGAGATAAAAATAAAAATGAGTGCTACATATCCCGACCACCATCCCTCGAAGACGTACTGTTAAGAGTTTGATCTATGAACTAATTACCCAACCACCCGCCCTTAGGGAACTCCTCCCCCAAACCCCCCTCCTCTTTTATCCCCACTTTTGTCTGTTAGTTAACTAATTATGTAGTTACCTTTTCGGAGTAATTAAGGCTATTTATGTTTTATGTGACACAGTCACTTACCTTTTCGGAGTAATTAAGGCTATTTATGTTTTATGTGACACAGTCACTTACCTTTTTGGAGTAATTAAAGCTACTTGTTTTTTATTTATTATATGCGACTTTGTTTATTCGTTAACCATGTGTGTTGCTTTTTAGAGTATTTGTACTTTTTATTGTTTTATCTATTTTTTAATAGATATTAGTTTACTTCTTCAGAATACTTTGAGTTGTTATGTTATTTTTTATTTTTAGTCGGCTTTGATGTTTACGCTTTTAATTTAATCTTTTTATTGTTTTATCCATTTTTTAACAGTTATTAGCTTACCTGTTTGTTATTTAATATTTTATCAAACTTGCACTATGTATATTTTGTTTATTGTGTAGAGAAGTATTTTTATTTAAATATATTTATTTTTCTTACGATAAGAAGTATAAAAATGCTTGTTAATTAGTTTTTTAATCGAAGTTGTGATTTATTTTTTATTTTTAGATATTTTTTTAACAAACAGTTAGTAAAGAGCTTTGGTAGGCTTATTGGGCTCATGCCCCGAAGATTGTTGGTTCGATTCCAGCTGCTAACAACAACTTAAAAATTTATGATTAAAAATATTATGATTACATCGTTGGGTATATTCCAATTGATTATAGAATTTTCATTTTTTATTTTAATATTATCAACAATATTAATGAAACCTTTTTTTTATTATACAGTTCTTGTAGAATTATAGGTTTAGAAGATTCATCATTTTTAACGAAGGTCTCTTTATTCGTTTTTACTAAAATTATGTTTTATTTATCACTTTTTGTTTTTACGAATTTGGTTGTTTTAATCTATTATCTAATACTTACAGACGATCTTTTTTTCCTAGTGTATATATACTTATACACAATTGACATATATATTTATAACCCACTAGGAATTCCGTCTAACCCCTTAAATTTACCTTGGGGAAGATTTAGGTAGCAACTCTCTAGAATGTTGTTGTTGCCTGCTGATTTTATAATTATTTATTAAATAATTTTACCTACAATAATAGTCAGTAAAAAGGGCACTGATATGCTCTTCTAAGGATGTACTGGTTCGATTCCAGGAGCTGACAGGTAAACATATCTTCTCAAACAATATTTTTGTTTATCTTTAACTAAGTTTATTTTTTTTGTTTATGTGTTCTTACTATAAAAAATATGATATTAAATTTAACTTTTTATTTATTGTTTCATCTCTTTTATCTCTGTGGTGTTTTTTTCGCTAAACACTCTTGAAGCAGACGCTCCTCGCTCATGGCAAGTTTATTTTCAGGATCCTGCTACAATTTCAATGGAAGGTATTCTAAACTTTAACAATCATCTAACTTTTTTATTGATTGTTATTGTTATTTTTGTGGGTTGGTTTCTTTCTTTTACAATATATTACTTTGTAGAATACAATAATAGATATTCTTCAAAATTCGTACATTCGAAAGAGTTAGAAATCGTGTGGACTTCAATACCCGCTTTAATCTTATTAATATTATCAATACCGTCTTTTACTTTGTTATATTCTATGGATGAGGTTTCAACTCCAGATTTGTCTTTAAAAATATTGGGTCATCAGTGGTTCTGGAGCTACGAAATGTCTGAGTTTAAAACATGCTCCGTAAATCAATCTCAGACTTTAAAGTATTCTTGTTACATGATGGTTGTTGACGGTTTACCTCTAGGGGATCAAAGTCCTTCTCCTTATTTTAGGTTATTAGAAACAAATAAACGAGTAGTTCTTCCTACAGAAACACATTTACGCCTTTTAGTAAGTGCCTCCGATGTGTTACATAGTTGGACTGTACCATCTTTTGGATTAAAAGTTGACGCTTGTCCTGGTAGATTAAATCAAGTTAACTTATTTATCAAACGGAGTGGTTTATTTTTTGGTCAATGTAGTGAAATTTGTGGAGTTAATCACGGTTTTATGCCGATCGCGGTTCTAGCTCTACCTACATATTATTTTCATTGTTTCGTTGCGTTCAAACTTGAATTACTATAGGCATGATGAACGTAGTTACTGATTTTGCAGTTTTTATGAACCAAATTGTTTATGCTCATGTTATAGTTGCTCACGGTTTTTTAGTAGTTAGAATTTTCTACTATAAATACATATTACCTCATGTTATTCCAGATGAATTATTACCTCATTGGAAAGAAAAAAGGATGAGATATCACTGGTGGGTACCTAAATTTATCATGACTTATTATGTTTATGCTATTTTCAATATACCTTTTTTTATCTGGTATAGTTATTTCAACGGTAAATATTGGTATTTCAGTCATTATTTCTTCATCCATTATCATATGTATGGAGTTGCTGCTTTAATTGTCACTTTTATTCATCACAAAGAACTTAAACTAGATCGAGAGTTTTTTATAAAGTATCCTATTTATTACATCTTACATATACTTTGGAGTGCATGGCTTATGTATGCGGTAGTTAACGGTTGTGACGATGGTGACTGGAAAGGTTGGATGGAAGAAGATTTGTATAGATTTAATTATATCCCAGAGGGATCCATAGATTGGAGAGATAAGCCTGAGGCATAAGATTCTTACCAAAAGATTCTAGGTTTTTTCATATCCATTTTTATAAAAGCATGAGCGTTCATAAAAACTAATATTGGAAAGATGACTGAGAGGTTTAAAGTGGAAGTTTGCTAAATTTTTATGTGCAAAGTTTTTTGCATATCGAGGGTTCAAATCCCTCTCTTTCCTATCCTAGCATTTTATTTAGTTAGCAAATAAAAACTCAGTACCTAATCGATGAAGTTTGGATTTGTTCAAAGTAGGTTATACATATGTATATAGAATTCCTTTTATTGTTAGAGAACTCTTCAGAGTTATTTTTCGTATTCGTTCATTTAATAGTTTCGTTATTACTTTCTATTGTTATTTTTGTCTTCTCTTACGTATTAGCTATTCAAAATCCTGAAACAGAAAAAATGTCTGTTTACGAATGTGGTTTTGAGCCTTATGAAGGAGCCAGAAAAAAGTTTGATGTTAAATTTTATGTATTTGCAATGCTTTTTGTCATTTTTGATATAGAAACTATGTTTTTGATACCTTGGAGTATTACTCTATCCAAAATAAATTTTATAGGTTTTTGGGTTATGATAGACTTTTTATTTGAACTTTCTGTGGGATTTTTTTATCTTTGGGCAGCGGGTGGTCTTAATTGGGAATAATAACTAATTTTTCAAGTTTATTTTTTTTGTTAAGATAGCACATAAATATTATAAAGTTTGTATTTTTATGACTTTGATTAAAAAAAGTTTATTGAAAAAAGAGGTAAAAAATTTTACCATAAACTTTGGACCACAACATCCAGCTGCTCATGGTGTTTTAAGATTAATTCTAGAGCTTGATGGAGAAGTGGTTGTAAGAGCAGAGCCCCACATAGGTTTATTGCATAGAGGAACAGAAAAACTTATTGAATATAAAAATTATCTCCAAGCTTTACCTTATTTTGATAGATTAGATTATGTCTCCATGATGTCTCAAGAACATTCTTATTGTTTAGCTATTGAAAAATTGCTACAAGTCCAGATTCCACAACGAGCTCAATACATTAGAGTTCTGTTTGCAGAACTTACTCGAATATTAAATCATTTATTAGCAGTAGGTTGTCATGCAATGGATGTAGGAGCAATGACTCCTTTTTTATGGGCTTTTGAAGAAAGAGAAAAATTAATGGAGTTTTATGAAAGAGTCTCTGGAGCAAGGATGCATGCTTGTTACTTTAGACCTGGAGGTGTTTATAGTGATCTACCTCTAGGCTTTCTTTCAGATGTTTTTCTATTTTTAGAACAATTTAATATTCGGTTAATTGAAATGGAAGAAATGTTATCTGAAAATCGTATATGGAAACAAAGATTGGTTAATATTGGTATCGTTACTGCTCAAGATTCGTATGACTGGGGTTTTAGTGGTGTAATGTTAAGGGGTTCAGGTACTTACTGGGATTTAAGAAAAAGTCAACCTTATGAAATCTATGATAAGATTAATTTCATAATTCCTGTGACACATAACGGTGATTGTTATGATCGCTATATGATACGTTTGATGGAAATGCGTCAATCTTTAATAATTATCGAGCAATGTTTAAATAATATGCCAAAAGGCCCCGTTAGATCTGAAAATAGTAAAGTAACTCCCCCATCTCGAGCTGATATGAAACAATCTATGGAATCTTTGATTCATCATTTCAAGATGTACACTCAAAGTATCATCGTACCTGTAGGTGAAACCTATTTAAGTACTGAAGCACCTAAAGGTGAATTTGGGGTTTATTTAGTGTCAAATGGGACAAATAGGCCTTTTAAATGTAAAATAAAAGCTCCAGGTTTTAACCATTTACAGGCTTTAAATCATATATCTAAAGGTCATATGATTGCAGATGTTGTTACTATAATAGGTACTCAAGATATTGTTTTCGGCGAAGTTGACCGTTAAAAATACCTGATTAGTGGGTATAGTGACATTAGCTTTTAGTTAAAGTTTGTAGCTCAGTGGTTTAGAGCATACGCTTGATAAGCGTACGGTCGATAGTTCAATACTATTCAAACTTAATTAATATGAAAACACGGTTATCACCTGAATGCTTTAATTCTCTCACTGTTCAATTTTTTCATAATCAATTTCTTAAGTCTGCAGCAACACATTCATCAATCATACCAGTGAATAATATCGCAATAGACACTTTTTATACTATTTGTGTTTCTTTAGATAAAACATATCTTCGTTCATATTTATTTTTTTTAAAATACCATGTTTTATGTCAATATGATTTGTTAACAGATCTTACAGGTGTCTCTAACGTAAGTCAAGAAGATAAACCTTATGATGTCATTTATGAACTATTGTCAATAAGATTTAATAATCGTTTAAGAGTTAAAGTTCAAGCTATAAATAATAGTGTTTCTACTGTATCTGATATTTATCTTTCTGCAAATTGGAGTGAATGTGAGCTTTGGGATATGTATGGTATTTACCCAGAAAATCACGACAGATTAATTCGTTTATTGACGGATTATGGTTTTGAAGGACATCCCTTAAGAAAAGACTTTCCTTTGTCTGGTTACTATGATGTACGTTATAATGAATTTAAAAAGCGTGTAATCATTGATAAACTCGAGTTGGGGCAAGAATATCGAATTTTTGATTATAAAGTTTCTTCTGATAATAGATTATTTTCAAAAGTATAAATGAAAAAACAAGTAAGAAAAGATCATTATTTGCGTCAAGGTTATCTGACACATCAAAATAATAAATTTATTATTTCTTATTCTTTGAACAACTTTTTGTTCCTTCATTCTGTTCGTATTAATTTGTTTAAACAAATGTCAGAGTTACCTAAAAATTCATTATCAATTCGTTGCGTCCTAAGATGCATTGTTACAGGAAGACGAAAAAGATTAAATAAATGGTTTTGTTTTTCTCGCTTAGTTTTGTTACGTTTCTTTAGATCACGTATGCTTTCTCATTGGAAAAAATCAAAATGGTAGTATAAAAGCTTTTTACCTTTTTGTAAACCTTGCTTTTAAAAGATTTAAGTGTATCTTCTTATAATTTTCTTACCTTTATTTGGGTTCATTCTGGCTGGTTTCTTCGGTAGGTATGTCGGATCTAAAGGTTCTACAAGTTTATCTTTCGTGTGTGTGTTATTTTCATTCTTTTGTTCTATTTTTTGTTTTTATGAAACCGTTATTTGTCATTGTTTTGTTTTTATAAGATTGAATTCTTGGATCAACTTCGAATTGCTGAATGTTGATTGGGGTTTTATGTTTGATAGTTTAACTTCAATTATGTGTTGTGTAGTTTCTTTCATATCTACGTTAGTGCATTTATATTCTGTTGAGTATATGGCAAATGACCCTCACTTGTCTCGGTTTATGTCTTACTTATCTTTGTTTACCTTTTTTATGTTAATTTTAGTAACTTCAGACAACTTTGTTCAAATGTTTCTTGGATGGGAAGGGGTAGGTTTATGTTCGTACTTGTTGATTAATTTTTGGTTTACAAGAGTACAAGCCAACAAAGCTGCTATTAAAGCTATGATTTTGAATCGTGTAGGAGATTTAGGTTTAATTATAGGTTTGCTATTAATTTTTTTAACGTTTAAATCGTTAGATTATTCTACAGTATTTTCTATGGTACCTCTTTTATGTAATACTCCTATATCGTTTTTGAATATGAAATTTCATACACTTGATTTAATATGTTTTTTTATTTTTGTAGGCGCTATCGGTAAATCTGCTCAATTAGGCCTACATACTTGGTTGCCTGACGCTATGGAAGGTCCTACTCCAGTCTCAGCTCTAATACATGCAGCAACGATGGTAACTGCGGGAGTCTTTTTATTAGTAAGATGTTCTTGTATGTTTGAGCACTGTTTTCATATACGTTCTTTCATAACAGTGATTGGTGCTTCTACAGCGTTTTTTGCTGCAACAGTAGGTTTAGTACAAAATGATTTAAAGAAAGTAATAGCATATTCTACTTGTAGTCAATTAGGTTATATGATTTTTGCATGTGGTTTGTCTAACTATTCAGTAGGAGTCTTTCATCTCTCTAATCATGCTTTTTTCAAGGCTCTTCTTTTTTTAGGAGCAGGTTCTGTGATTCACGCTATTGGTGATGAGCAAGATATGAGAAAAATGGGAGGTTTAAAAAACCTAATACCTTTCACATACTCCATCATTCTTATTGGGTCTTTAGCTTTAGCTGGATTTCCGTTTTTAACTGGATTTTATTCCAAAGATCTTATCTTAGAATCGGCTTATGGGTGTTTCACGAGTTTGGGTCATTATGGTTATTATTTAGGGGTGTCAAGTGCTTTTTTAACTGCTTATTATTCGACTAGACTTTTATTTTTAACATTTTTGAGCAAACCAAATGGTTTTCGATCAATGTATGAACAATCTTTTGATTCATCTTATTTTATATGTGCTGTTCTCAGCATTTTAGCAGTACCTAGTATCTTTGTAGGTTTTTTCACGAAAGATTTACTTGTAGGCTTTGGTACAGATATTTGGTCTAATACTATTTATGTTGCACCTGAAAACATGAGTTTACTTGATGGTGAGTTTATCCCATTTCCTTTCAAAATAGCACCTGTTTGTTTCAGTTTTTTAGGAATAGGCTGTTGTTTTTTATTGTATATTTATCAACCTAAGTTTTTATTTTATATCAAGACTACCAAATTCGGATTAATGTTTTATAGTTTTTTTAACAAAAAATGGTACATTGACAAAATTTATGCAGAAATATTAGGTCAAAAAGTTCTTAACATAAGTTATAATCTGAGCTATAAGTTAGTGGACAGAGGTGTCTTTGAAATATTAGGTCCATATGGTTTTACCAATATAATTTATAATTTTTCTAATTATTTAAATAAGTTGCAGTCGGGATATCTTAATCACTATGTTTATGTTTTTCTGGTGGGTCTCCTGCTGAGTTTTTGTTTTTATGGGCTTTTTTTCTCTATAAGCTGTCTTGGATTAACTCAACAGTTTTTAGTGTTTGATTTCTTAAAAATGATATTCTTTTTTATTTTAAGCTTATTTTTATTCAGTTAGTTCTTATCGTCTAACTCAGGCTTAGGACATTACTCTTTCACGGTAAGAATACGGGTTCAAATCCCGTTAGGGACAGTATAAAAATTAGGTATTTAAATAATTAACTCAATGGTAGAGTGTTTCGCTTACAACGAAAAAGTTAGTGGTTCGAGTCCGCTATTATTTATGTCATATTTTATCTAATTACATTATGACAGTCAAACATCTATAAACATGTTATTCATATTTTCAAATTATGTGAAAGTTTTTAGAGAAGAACTTGTTAATAAATTTGTATATTTTGATATTAATTTTAAAGAGTATTTAAAACATATTAAAACAAGACATTCTTACCATCTGGTAGATCCTAGTCCTTGGCCTATTTTAGCTTCTCTAGGTGCGTTCATGTTAACTGTAGGTTTTGTTTTGTATATGCATAAATATCGAGGAGGTAGTATGTTAACCTTAACAGGTTTTACTTTAATATTGTTTGTTATGTTTGTATGGTGGAGAGATATTATTAGAGAAGCCACACTTGAATCACAGCATACTCCTGCTGTTCAACGAGGTTTGAGGCTAGGTATGGTTTTATTTATCGTTTCAGAGATCATGTTTTTCTTTGCTTTTTTCTGGGCCTTTTTTCATTCGAGTCTTTCTCCAACATTTAATATAGGTGGAGTTTGGCCCCCACAAGCAATTGTTCCGATAGATACTTGGGGAATTCCTCTAACAAATACAGTTTTTTTACTAACGTCTGGTGCAACAGTTACTTGGGCTCATCATGCGCTAACCGCTAGAGCTAAAAGACATACCATTATTGCGTTGCTTTTTACTCTAATGTTCGCTTTTTTCTTTACAGTATTGCAAGTAGTAGAATATTTTGATGCATCTTTTAGTATAAGTGATAGCGTTTTTGGTTCTTGTTTTTATATGACAACAGGATTTCATGGTTTCCACGTTTTTGTAGGAACTATAGCATTGATAGTATCTCTAATCAGGGTAGTGTTAAGTCACTATACCAATACTCACCATTTTGGATTTGAATCTGCAATTTGGTATTGGCATTTTGTTGATGTAGTTTGGTTATTTTTATTCGTAACCGTTTACTGGTGGGGAGGTTTAATTTCTTAAAAATTTTTAAGTAGCACCTGAAATCATTCACGTACTCAAGAGTGCTTTTTATATTGTATCGTAAAATACTGCGTTTGGCGGGAATCTATTCAATAATATTTAGGAGATTTTTTCTTATTCTGGCGGATATAACTCAGTAGGTTCAGAGTGCTAGATTGTGATTCTAGATGCCGCAAGTTCAAATCTTGCTATTCGCCTTAATAAAAACCCCAAGAATTAATATAATAAAGCATTAAACGAATACCTAAACACCAAATATTAATATGTGGACGTGTTACACGAGACTTTGAAATGAAGTTTTTAACTGTTGACTTTCAAAAATCCACAACGAGAAATCGAATTATTTCATTTTAATTTTAATAAAGTAGTGAACTGAAACATCTAATTAACTACTAAAAAAATCAATAGAGATACCGTAAGTAGCGGTGAGCGAAATCGGCAATAAGACTATTATTTCTTTTTTCTACTTAATGTGAATTATAATATAGCCATAGAAGGTCAAAGCCCTGTCAACTAGAGAAAAAAATAAAAAAAAAGTAAAGCATCTTTACTTGCTTAAAGTTGGGGTTCCACCCTCAAAGTCTTAACATATTGGTGTTTGATAGTGAACAAGTACTGTGAAGGAAAGGTGAAAAAGAATTTTCGAATTTGAAAAGATTTTGAAATTTAATGTTGATAAGCAGTTGATACTATTTGAAATCAAGATAGTTCCGGCGTTCTTTTTGTATAACGAATCAACAAGTTTATTTTAGTGGCGAGCTTAAACAATATTCATGTGTAGGCAAAAAGAAATTAAGTTTTAAATTGCAAAATAGTCTCTAAAATAAGACCCGAAACTAAGTGATCTAATCATGAACTGGTTGATATTTATTTTTAATTGAATTAAGGACCGAACTCGTACATGTGGCAAAATGTTGAGATGATTTGTGATTAGGGGTGAAAGGCCAATCAAACTTAGAAATAGCTGGTTTTCTGCGAAATCTATATAAGTAGAGTGTGCAAAATCTGTATTTAAGGGTAGAGCTCTAATTAAACAATGGGGATCCAAAATCTTACTGAATTTATTAAAACTTCGAATATTAAATATCTTGAATTTTGTGCAAACAGACTATAAGTGATAAGATTTATAGTCAAGAGGGAAACAGCCCAGATTAATTGTTAAAGCCCTAAAAAATAATTAAGTGCGTAAATATTAAAAAGATAATTACAATCAAGAGATAGGCTTAGAAGCAGCCACCCTTTAAAGAAAGCGTAATAGCTCATTGGTTCAATTTTTTTAATATGGAAATGTATAAGGACTCAAATTATTTGCTGAAACAGTAAATTTAAACAAATTGGTTTAAATGGTAGCAGAACGTTCTGTATATTTAAGAAGATCTAAAGCAATTTAAATTGGAGATATCAGAAGTGATAATGTTGATATGAGTAGCTAAAAGCAGTGTGAAAATCTCTGCCACCTTAAATCCCAGGTTTCTAAAACAAGGTTTATCCTTTTTAGTGTTAATCGGTCCCTAAGATGACAACGAAAGTTTTATTTAATGGGTTATCATGCCAATTCATGATTTAAATTAAATGTGACAGATTCTGTAAATTTCTCAATTAGACTGGTAAAAAATAGTAATTGATTAATAAAAAGAGTTTCAAGAAACAGCATTTAATTATTTAACCGTACCTTAAACCGACACAGGTGGATACATTTAGTAAATGAAGGTGTTTGGGAAAATTGTGTTGAAGGAACTCGGCAAAATGACTCCGTAACTTCGGGAGAAGGAGTAGCTTTTAATTATTCGCAATAAACTAGCGAGTATTTATAGCTGGCACAAAAGTGAGGATAGCGACTGGTTAATAAAACCATAGGTCTTTGCCAAATTGAAAGATGATGTATAAAGACTGACGCCTGCCCAGTGCTGCAAGAGTAAATGTTTTTGTATTCGTACTTAGACTATAATCCCCAGTAAACGGCGGCTGTAACTATAACGGTCCTAAGGTAGCGAAATTCCTTGGCATTTAATTGATGTCCTGCATGAATGGCGTAACGACTGTCCTACTGTCTCCAACACAAGCCCAGTGAAATTGAATTCTCTGTGAAGATGCAGAGTATTTGCGGCTAGACGAAAAGACCCTGGGACCTTTACTATATTTATATATTGCGGTAAGATTTTTACTTGTCTAGTATAAGTGGGAAGTTGTTCTAAAGCCTTTACGTTAGTAAACAGTTTAAACTCCAATGAAATACCACTCTTGTAATGTTTTATTGCTAATCGTATAATTGTACAAAACAGTGTATAAAGGGTAGTTTGACTGGGGCGGTCTCCTCCTAAAGAGTAACGAAGGCGTGCATTTAAGGTAAGTTCAAATTGTAACAATCAATTGAAGAGCATAATAGTATATTGCTTGCTTGACTGCTAGATTCACAAATCGAACAGGGACGAAAGTCGGCTATAGTGATCCGATGATATTTAGTGGAAAAGTCATCGCTCAACGAATAAAAGGTACCCCAGGGATAACAGGCTAATAATTCTTTAGAGACCTTATCGACAGAGTTGTTTGGCACCTCGATGTTGGGTGCGATTCGTTAGTGTAAAAACAGAGATAAATACTGTTGTAAAACTGCAATATTGATATCTTTCGTCAAATGAAGAATCAAATTGACAACTAACCTTTCCAAGTGGGAATATTAAATACCCACATATCCTACCCCAATGGATATTGATCATAGACACCACGAGTTATTACGTGGACTCCCCTACAGAATGTATTTTTAGGTAGTATACTTTTTGGAAGCAGGGCTAAAAGTAAATAATTAGGTACATATCACCAAAGTTATTTATGAGAATAATATAAGCAAATCTAGCGAAAGCGAATCTGTGTATTAAAGTGCCGTCACGAGAAACTTTGGGTTATGATATGATGTCAAAAGACACCCAGAGCCCTAAATAAAGGGATGAACAAATATCAAGTCTAAACGTACAACAGAAAAGACTAGGGGTTGATGTTCCGGTGCATAGCAGGAGAGAGGCTTATATCTTGATGGAAAGGTTGGAACGAAGTAACTATTTATAGGCTCCAATTAACTTGGTGGGACCTACTAAAAGCCTATGTATAGAGGGATTTTACAAGAAGCAAAAGGCATCCGTAATCTGATGTATAAGCTGACGTGTAAACTTAAGTAAGTGATTTAAGTCTGTATGGACACTGTCACGATCAAATTCACTCGACCAAAAGTAAAAAAAAGATTGAGTAAACTAGTTGTTATTACTTAAGAGGAGCCGTATGAATGGAGACGTTCACGTACGGTTTTGAATTGGAGGGTTTAATGGTAACATTAGCTCGACCATAACATTGTCGCATCCTGGAGCTGAAAAAGGTTCCAAGGGTTTGACTGTTCGTCAAGAAAGGCGGCACATGATCTGAGTTTAGAACGTCGTGAGACAGTTTGGTTTCTATCTACCGTGAATGTAAAAAATTGAAAGGATTATACCCTAGTACGAGAGGACCGGGAAAAGTGAATCTCTGGTAAATCGATTGTTGTACCAATGGCAGGTCGAATAGCTATATTCATAACAGATAATTGCTGAAAGCATCTAAGCAAGAAACTGACCTTAAAACATGTTTTTCTTGATTGTAATAGACTATTACATCGATAGGCTTTGTGTAAAAGAATTGTAAAATTTTAAGCTAAAAAGTACTAATTTCTATTTATTAATCTTGGGTTTTTATTTTTAATTGATTCATCAATCAGTTATATTTTAAGATTTTAATTAAAAAAGTTCAAAAGTATTTAGATACGTTGCACTTTATATCTTATGAGTTTGATCCTAGCTCAGAGTGAACGCTAGTAGTATGTTTAACACATGCGAGTTGTACGAATATCGTAGCGAACGGGTGAAAATATGCAAAACTATACCTTTTAGTATGAGGATAATACGTCTTCCTAACTTTTTTTAATAAGTTATGTTATTAATCTCTGTTTTTGAATAAAATCTTTATAGATTAACGTAAATACCGTATAATAAAAAGTATCAAAATACTGCTATCAGATTGTTTTGTAGAAGATTAGGTAGTTGGTAATTTAAAAGCTTACCAAGCCTTCGATCTTTAGTTGGTCTTAGAGGACGATCAACCACACTGGAACTGAGACAAGGTCCAGGCTAATATATATGCCAGCAGTGAAGAATCTTGGACAATGAACGAAAGTTTGATCCAGCAATACTACTTGAATGAAGAAGGCATATTTGTTGTAAAATTCTAATCATGATAAAGATAATGACATTAATCATGACTTAAATAAGTCCCGGCTAATCTCGTGCCAGCAGCCGCGGTAATACGGGAGGGGCTAGCGTTATTCAGAATAATTGGGCGTAAAGAGTTCGTAGACGGTGTTGTAAGTTATACTGTTAAAGACTAAAGCCTAACTTTAAGTTTATCGTGTAATACTGCTTCACTTGAGTTTTTCTCAGAAGAATAGAATTCTAGATATAGAGGTAGCACTTGTAGACATCTAGAGGAATACCAATTTCAGCGAAAGCAATTCTTTAGTATAAACTGACGTTGAGGGACGAAAGTATAGGGAGCAAACAGGATTAGATACCCTGGTAGTCTATACTGTAAATTATGAGTGCTGTAATTTAATAGATATTTTTATATTTTTATTAGATTTTCAAGCTAACGCTATAAGCACTCCGCCTGAGAAGTATAATCGCAAGATTGAAACTCAAAGGAATTGACGGGAGCCTACTACTAGTGGTGGAGTATGTGGTTTAATTCGATAATCCGCGCAAAACCTTACCAATTTTTGAATAGATGATAAAACTTCGAGAACACTAATGTTTCAAAAAGATTTTTATATCTACAGGTGTTGCACGACTGCCTCAAGCTCGTGTCGTGAGATGTTTGGTTAATTCCTTTAACGAGCGAAACTCTTATTTTTAACGAATTTGTTTTTGATTCAACCCAAAAATGACTTTTTAAAAAAAATGCTAATGATAAATTAGAGGAAGGTAAGAAAGAAGTCAAGTCACTGTGGCCCTTATAAATTGGGCTACTCACATGCTACAATGAAAATTACAAAAAGTAACTAAAATGCAAATTTAAGTTAATCTATCAAAAATTTTCTTAGTTCGGATTGTAATCTGAAACTCGGTTACATGAAGGTGGAATCGCTAGTAATCGCAAATCAGCACGTTGCGGTGAATATGTTATTTGGCTTTGTACACACCGCCCGTCACATGCAAAAAGTTTTTATATCCTGAAAAAGTTTTTATCGCTTTAAGAACTTTGAATAATACATAAACAATTTGGATGAAGTCGTAACAAGGTAGCTGTACGGGAACGTGTAGCTGGAAAAATGAAATAGTTCAGTTGGTAGAATGTTAGAATCATAATCTAAATGCCGAGAGTTCAATTCTCTCTTTCATTATTTACTTAAATGTTCACAAAAGGGTTTTTCCATCTATTTTCTTTTTTACTTACGTTATCTTCTATTTCTGTTATTTCTTTAAGAAATTCGATCCAATCTGTTGTAAGTTTAATAGTTTGTTTTATAACCTCTTCTATTTTATTATTGATCTTAAATTGTGAGTTTTTTGCTTTTCTTTTTTTAATCGTGTACGTAGGAGCGATAGCTGTGTTGTTTTTATTTGTGTTAATGATGTTAGAATTAAAGCATCTTGATAATAAAGCTAATTTATTTCATATATTTTTAGGTTTAAGTGTACCTGTCATATTTTTTTTACTTACTTTACCTTTTATAGATAGTTGTTTTGCCTTGAATCCTTATTCAGAAGTTTTTCAGCAAAGTAACAGAATTTTCATCGAGAATTGTTTTGATGAGTTCTATATAGAAGATGATACCACTGATATTGAAGTGTTAGGTCAATTATTATATACAAGATATGCTTTACAATTTTTACTTACAGGGCTTATTTTAACATTAGCTGTTGTGTGTGTAGGTGTACTAACGATCGATCGTAAAAAATATCTTATTACAGAAGTTAATGAACTTGTTGTTTCTCGTAGTTTTTAACAAAAAAGGAATTTTCCCCATAAAAAATGACAAAAAGATTTTTAAAACTATTGCTTACCTCTGAAAAATTTCAAGAAATTCGACTTCGTCTGAAAATTTCTGATTTATTTCTGGTAAAATTAGATTTATTTAAAGCTTCTACAATGAAGTTTGCTAATCGATGGTTTTTTTCTACTAATCATAAAGATATAGGTACTTTGTATTTAATTTTTGGAGCTATCTCAGGAGTGGCTGGTACAGCGTTGTCTTTATATATACGTATTACTCTATCTCAACCAGATAATGATTTCCTGTCTCACAATCACACTTTTTATAACGTGATCGTTACAGGACATGCTTTTATCATGATCTTTTTTATGGTAATGCCTACTCTTATAGGTGGTTTTGGTAACTGGTTTGTACCCATAATGATAGGTGCTCCTGATATGGCATTCCCAAGGATGAATAATATAAGTTTTTGGATGCTTCCTCCTTCAATATCTTTGTTAATCTCTTCTGTTTTATGTGAAGCAGGAGTAGGTACAGGTTGGACTGTCTATCCTCCTTTATCTAGTATCACGGCTCATTCAGGTGCAGCTGTAGATCTAGCTATATTTAGTTTACATTTATCTGGAATTTCATCATTGTTGGGTGCAATTAATTTTATTTGTACTATTTTTAACATGCGAACAAAAAGTATGCCTTTCCATAGATTACCTTTATTTGTTTGGTCTATTTTGATTACAGCGTTTTTATTGCTGTTGTCATTGCCTGTATTAGCAGGAGCTATCACTATGCTTTTAACAGATAGAAATTTCAATACAACGTTTTTTGAGCCTGCAGGCGGAGGTGATCCTGTACTGTTCCAACACCTTTTTTGGTTGTGCGCTTAAGAAGCAGCGTGTATTATTTAGTGAATGGACTAGCATCAAAAAAAAGTCCAACTTAGAAAAGCTTACCTGTTTCGTAAAAGAGCGAGAAGGGACTGTAGCATGCTTATTTAAGAAGAGTAAATTGAAATAAGTAACTGGCGCAATGGGGTGACATATAGAACACAAGCTAAACAAAGCTTAACGAATGAGAAGTGTGACCGAACCATTTACACTTCGAATGATGTCATTCGTTCCCGCCTGCGACAAGTAGAACAAGTCGTCAGTGAATCCGACAATTTGCGAAGTAATTCAATAGGTACACATATAAATTCGAATTACAAAAATCACACACGTTGAACTTATGCAAGGCCCAAACGGATTAATCCTTGATTACTAAAGTCTTGTTGTAAAAAGACAGAAGGGCTGGAGATCTGGGAAAGTAACATTTAATTAAGTGAAAAGTCCATTTTGAAACGTTAACGAGTGTTTCAACCGGATACTAAAAGTAACAATAAAAATATATGTGAACCTCAGTAGTCTACTTTTGGAACTGAAATAAGAAATCCTCAAAATTAAAGTTGTGGGAAAACTCCTGGGTCAGTTCAAATTTCATTTTACCATATGCAGATTCAGATTGTTGGATCAATTAACTTATAGATAAAACTAATTTATGTCAACTAAAATTAATTATGAAAAAATAATCAGCATTTCCCAATTAACTCTAGCATTAAAAAGAACTAAAAATAACTCTAGTCCAGGGTTAGACGGTGAAATGAAAAAGGATTTCACCGAAGAAAAAATGAAGGTTCTTCACAAAGAGTTAAAATCTCAAAAGTACCAACCAAAACCTATCAAAAGGGTAGAAATTCTAAAACCAAATGGTACAGGTATAAGAGCTGTAGGTATTGCTAGCCAAAGAGATAAAATAGTTCAAGCCGCCATTTTAATAGAACTTGAGTCTACTCTTGAAAAAGTATTTTCGGACTTATCCTTTGGTTTTCGTACAGGAAAAAATTGCCATGATGCTCTCCATAGAGTAAAATACAATTGGCAAAACACTACCTGGATAATCTCCATTGATATCCAAAAATATTTTGACTCAATAAACCACGAAATTTTGATTAAAGAAATATCTAAATATTGTGATCAAGCTACAGTTGAATTAATCATTAAAATGTTGAAATGCGGCTACGTAAATTTAGTAAGTAATTTTAAGATAGATAGACTTGAAGAAGGTACGCCACAAGGATCTTTAATTTCTCCAATTCTGAGTAACCTTTATCTCCATGTTTTAGATTCTTATGTAGAGAACCATTTGCTCAAAGCTTGGAATTTCGGTGAAGAAAGACGGTTTGTTAAAGGTTATGCTATGAGGAAATATCTTTCAGCAAAAGATAAGCTTTTGATTGAGGAATACCCTGAATTAGAAAACGCTGTTTCAAAAATAAAACATAATCGATGGGTATTAAAAGGAAACCCTTCAAGGGATCCTTGTGACGATAAATTCAGAAGGCTTTATTATGTTCGATATGCGGATGATTTTTTACTGGGGTTTTGCGGTACGAAAGCAGAAGCTAATGATCTAAAAGAAGAATTAGTCAATTTTTTACAAAATAAGTTAAAACTAGCTATAAATTCGGAAAAATCGGGTATCTTTCACTCTAGTGACAAAAATATAGTGTTTTTAGGTAGTTATATTCGCTACCAACCTAATAAAATAGTGGCGGATGAGTCTAAGGGTATTGACTATGGGTTAACACAGCTTAAAAGTATAGCTATAAATAGCGCTAGCTTAAAAGCTCCTATTGTTTTTCTTTTAGAAAGAGCTGTTGAAAGAAAATACGCTATTAAGAAGGATAATGGTAATTTCAGAGCAACGTCTAGACGACAGCTTTGTGGTTTACCTGAAAAAGTCATCGTGAATAGATATTCCAGTATAATTAGAGGAATTTTACAATACTATTCCTTTGTAAATCAACGTAGTGATTTGTGGCCTGTAGTTTCACTTTATCGTAAATCGTGCGCTCTGACATTAGCAGACAAATTAAAATTAAGAACAGCTGCGCAAGCGTTTAAAAAATTTGGTCCACTTCTTTCAGTCAAAGATATAACAGGCAAAGTTATTACGAAATTATATTACCCAGAATCGCTTAAGACTAAAGTAAATTTCCAGCGAGGACGGGCAAACATAGACGTCTTCTCAAGCATATACAGTGACGAAATCTATGGTTCGTATAATCAACAAACTTCGAAGGTCAAAGAAAAGTGTGAAATAGAAAATTGCGAATCCTCCGAAAATTTAGAACTTCATCACTTAAATCCTCAGAAGAATATTTCTAATAAATTAACAGCGTTTGAGAAATCTTTAATTGCAGGTCAACGCAAGACCATAACTTTATGCAGAGAACACCATAAAATATTGCATGGTAAAAAACTCGTTTAGAGTATTCAAACGTTTATAAGTATTTAAAATTGCGTATAAAGTTTAACAAAACTTTTGTAGAGGACAAGCGTAGTGCAATGTGGAAAGTTGCATGCTATTGCTTAGAGACGGGGTATACAGCCTAAGTCTATTTTCGGCCATCCAGAAGTTTACATCTGTGCGCCATTGCGCTTATAATTACGTTATTATGTTGATAACTAGGCTTATTTATTCAATTTGTCTTAAAGCATTTTCCCTTACTATTATTGGAAACGGTACGAGTAAAAGCGGGAATAAAAGCCTGATGAGGGAACCTGTTAATCCCGAAAAGTCTTGGCGAGCTACGACTGCTATGATTAGATTTACAAAGTTGATACGATATCGCGGCCTTACACTGGGCAATAAGTGTAACATAACAGGTAACGACTTATTTTCAATATGGGTTTATTTCAGTATGTATATGAACTCTCGAATAAATATTGAACGCAACCCCCCTCGGGGGATTATAATTTCGCAACGATCTAAGGCAGTACACGGCGTAATTATAGGAACTATGGGAAACCCTAAGGGACGAAAGTTTTATGGGTTCGGAGGTCTCGTAGTAGGAGTAAAAATCCAAAGGAGACCAGAAACTCGACAATTCTGTTCGATGAATGACATTAATCCTTTAGGAAGCGTCATTTATGAAAGCGGAACAGATATCTTATATGATAGAGTGACGAAAGTCATTCATGATATCGCAAATATGAGAAATTTAATATTAGCGTATGAAGCAATAAAAAGCAATCCTGGAAATATGACTCCTGGTGTTGATACACTAACGCTCGACGGGGTTAGTTTAAAATGGTTAGACCAAGTGAAATCTGATCTTTTAGCTGGCAAATTCAAATTTTCTTCAGTGAGAAGAGTGCAAATTCCGAAACTTGGAAAAAAGGAGACAAGACCCCTAGGAGTTGTAAGTCCAAGAGACAAAATTGTTCAAACAGCGATGTTACAAGTTTTAGAATCAATTTATGAACCTGTTTTCAAAGATTGTTCACATGGATTCCGTCCCAATAAGGGCTGTCATACAGCCTTACGAGCACTAAAACAGCAATTCTCTAATGTTTCGTGGGTGATAGAAGGAGATATCTCAAATTGTTATGATTCAATAAATCACGATATTTTAATTCGAATTCTTAGAAAAAGAATCCAATGTGATAAAACTATAGCACTAATTAAAAAGTTTTTAAAAACACCTTTTAAAGAGAATGATCAATTGGTATGGCCTAAAATAGGAACCTTTCAAGGGAGCTCACTTAGTCCATTGCTTTGTAATATCTACCTACATGAAATGGATCTTTATGTCGAAGATTTGAAAAAGTTTTTCGATAGAGGCAAACGAAGAAGAAAATTGAAAGAATATCGCTCTATTCAATATAAGCTTGAAAGAAAAGATTTAGCCTTATCTGAAATAAAATCTCTCAGGGTTATGCTACGTAGGCTAAAAAGTAAAGACCCCTTGGATCCAAGTTTCCGAAGACTCTCTTATATTAGGTATGCTGATGATTTCGTTATCGGTATAATAGGGTCTAGAAACGAATGTATAAAAATCCGAGAAGATTTAGGTAATTTTTTAACCCAAAAGTTATCTCTAAATCTAAGTCTAACCAAAACATCCATATCTCATTTCAATAAAAAGGGTATCTTTTTTTTAGGTACCCAAATTAAGGGAAACCAAGAAACGGAGAAATTGGTAAAAACTATTGAAAGAGGTAAGAGTAGAAAATTCAAGGCTCGAGTAACCTCAAGAACAAGAATGTTTGCTCCGTTAAAAAAATTATTACAAAAAAGTATAGACAATAATATGTTTAAAAGACTTAAGTCAGAAAAAATAGTGCCCACCGCATTAAAAAGAGTGGTCAATTACGATCATTCAGATATTATAAGATTTTTCAATTCGAAGATCCGAGGAATTCTTAATTATTATTCATTTGTAGATAATGCTAAAAGTTTAGGAGTCTTAATTCATGGATTGAAACACTCGTGTGCATTGACTTTAGCCCTTAAATATAAGCTCCGGGAGCGTTCAAAAGTGTTCAAAAAATATGGGAAAGACTTAGAATGCAAAGAAACCGGAACTAAATTGTTTATACCTAAAACTTTTGCTCGCACACAAAAATTCAAAATTAACCCACAGAATCCAGATGCCTTGTTGGATATTCGGTGGAATAACAAGTTGACGCATAGTAACCTAAATAGAGAATGTCTTATTTGTGGGGAAACTCCGTGTGAGATGCATCATGTAAAGAAGATAAAAGATCTAGTGTCTCGTTACAAAGACAAAAAAATTGATTATTGGACGCTACAAATGGCTGCTATAAATCGAAAGCAAATACCTTTATGTAAAGCACATCATATAGCATTACACAGAGGGTCTCTACTTCCTTCAGAAGCGGAAAAGCTAAGAAAGTCAATTAAAGAATTTAAGCACTAATACTAGTTCGCATATGAGTTTTAGAAAGCCGTATGAGAGGAAACTTTCACGTACGGTTTGGGGGAAAGTATATATATTCTAAGGTTTAATGACTATGAACTATTTGCTCATCCCACTAATTCTTCCAGGTTTTGGTATTGTAAGTCATGTTGTTGTAAGCGCGGCTCGAAAACCTATTTTCGGTTATATATCTATGGTGTATGCTATGTTATCTATAGGTGTCTTAGGTTTTATTGTTTGGAGTCACCATATGTACACAGTAGGTTTGGATATAGATACAAGAGCTTATTTTACAGCAGCCACTATGGTGATAGCTGTGCCTACGGGTATTAAAATTTTTAGTTGGTTAGCTACTTTATGGGGAGGATCTATTGATATACGTACTCCTACATTATTTGCTTTGGGTTTTATTTTTTTATTTACAGTAGGAGGTGTAACAGGGGTTGTCCTTGCTAACTCAGGAATAGACATAGCATTGCATGATACATATTATGTAGTAGCACATTTCCATTATGCGCTATCGATGGGAGCAGTTTTTACTATGTTTTCAGGAATATATTATTGGTTTGATAAAATGACAGGTTTATGGTATTCTGAAGTATTGGGCCAAATACATTTTTGGACTTTTTTCATAGGCGTTAATATAACTTTTTTTCCTATGCACTTTTTGGGTGTTGCTGGTATGCCTAGAAGAATACCTGATTATCCAGATGCGTATTATATGTTTAACAAAATAGCATCGTGGGGTTCGTATATATCGGCTTTTTCTGCTTTAATGTTTTTTTTAGTTATACTGGAAGCATTACTTAGTAATAGAAAAGCACATTTCTACTATAGTGAGCTACCTATCGGTCGAAAGTAATCAACACTTATTCTCCCAAGGTATTCCGGTACCTTTTACTGAGTTATTGGCAGGTTCAAGTCCTGATTGGGAAAATGACCAATTCATTTAATCATTTATTCAGAAACAACATATTACCTAATATAACGTTTTTAACAAGATTTATCCAAAAGAAAATATCTTTTATTAATAAGGATTTCAGCGATACTGGAAACTCAAAATTGAGCCAAAGTAAGACATTCATAGGAAAAGTTAGTCCTATCTATCAAAAATTTGTTACACATCCTGATGTTTCAAATGGTATGAGTTATGTGGGTATTCAATTACCTTTTTCTTTAAAGTTTAAACGTTTAGTAAAGCGGCCCATCTTAAGCTTTTTTGCAAATCATATTGTCAATTATCCCACTCCTATAAATTTAACATATGCTTGGAGTTTTGGATTTTTAGCTGGAGTTTCCTTATTAATACAAATATTTACAGGACTAATATTGTCTATGCATTACTCACCTAATATTGATTTAGCCTTTAGCAGTGTAGAGCACATCATGCGAAATGTTAACTATGGCTGGTGGTTTAGATATACGCACGCAAATGGTGCTTCCATGTTTTTTATTGTAGTTTATGCTCATATCTTGAGGGGATTATACTATGGATCTTATATGGCACCCAGACAGTTATTATGGTGTAGTGGAGTAGTTATATTACTTTTAATGATGGCTACTGCTTTTATGGGTTATGTTCTACCTTGGGGTCAGATGAGTTTTTGGGGCGCTACTGTTATTACAAAAATGTTCTCAGTAATACCTTTTGCAGGTGAACGTATCGTTGAATGGCTATGGGGAGGTTTTACTGTAAATGGTGCTACTTTAAAAAGATTTTACACTATGCATTTCGTGCTGCCTTTTATAATAGCAGGGTTTGTGCTACTGCATTTAGCTTTATTACATAAAGATGGTTCAAACAATCCATTAGGTGTAGATGATGCTGAAATGGTACCCTTTTATCCTTATTATTTTTTAAAAGATATACATGCATTATTTCTTTATTTACTAGTTTTTTCAACCCTAGTTCATTTTTATCCTAATTATCTAGGTCATCCTGTCAATTATATCCCTGCAGATCCCATGAGGACGCCTGCTCATATAGTACCGGAATGGTATTTTTTGCCATACTATGCTATATTAAGGTCTATACCGGATAAAGTCGGTGGGGTAGTATGCATGTTTGGGTCCATATTAATATTGTTTACAGTTCCATATACGAATTTTTCAATGATTAGAAGTGCACATTTCAGACCTGTGTATAAAATCTTTTTTTGGATTTTCGTTGCCGATTTTTTTCTGTTGATGTGGATAGGTCAAATGCCTATGAGAAACAGCTATATATTTCTTGGTAGATATGCAACGGCTTATTATTTCATTTTTTTTTATTTTTGCTTCCTATTTCAGGGTATATCGAGACTTTACTGTTAACTTACAAAACCAAAAACTAAATATTTAGAAGTAACTACGACGGAGAGTCCGTTTATAATTTCGACTATAAGGTATATATAACTAGTTACCTAATCGGTGAAAGTTGTGGCTGATGTCTGTCTTTTATTGTTGTTTCTATTAAAGTCGACTTTGCGGCTTAAACACTTAAATATGAAATATAGCCAAGAGGTAAGGCACTCGTTTTTGATACGAGTTAGCAAAGGTTCGAATCCTTTTATTTCAAGAGAGGTCTTTTATACAAGGCTGAAAGTATTTAAATTATTGCGTAAATTTATCGAAGAATGTACCATTAATTTAGAATATCTACTATAACAATCGAATCCTCCTATATAGAAATCTTTTATCCATGTCTTAAATTGAGTAAGGCACAGTTGGGTCTTTGAAAAAAATAGGGGCTTAACAACAAATGTTTGAGACTTAGCGTGGAAGAAAAACGTTAAATTCGTTAAGGTTTGAGAAGTTTTGTAAATAAAATTGATGTAACTTCTGAATTGATGCATATTGTTTAACCTAAAGCCTATGCTACTTTTACTATCACAAATGAACGATAAATTGGATAACGTACAAAAAAATTTTCTTAAAATTTGCCAATCTTCTTTACTGTTGGTTTCTGGCTCTATAAATTTCACAACATGTTTATGAAAACCTTGTGACGTCATAAAACTACCTGAAGTTTCAAAAAAATTATTAGAAACTAGTGAGTAATAGTTATGAAAGAGAAGTTTAGTAATTTGTGCTTGTGCTAATTGCGGTATAGACGTTTGTTCTACAAAAAAAGTAGGAGAAAAAAAAAGTTCTTTTTTCTCTAATAGACTACTCAAAAGAGTATGCTCTGTATAAGCTTCTAAAACAGAATACGATCTCGTACTATTGCCGACCAAAAAAACCCCGCTTGTTCTAATTAAGTCATGCGCCGATAAATTTTGAAACTTATTGAAATAACTTAGTCCTAAAGAGTTTAGTGATGTATTTAATAAGTTGAAAACATGCCACTTAGAACTAGTGTGCTTCTTATTAAAATGTTTAAGTAAATTTAATAAAGAAGAACTATCCCACCGTTGACAACTTTCCGTATTAACTAAAGAAAAAAATTTTCGTATAGTTTTAAAGACAATACCCGATGAAGCGTTACCTTCACAAAGATTTTTTAATTTTTCTAAGTTTGCTCCTAAATTTATACTAGGAAAAGTTAGAGACAATCTAGAACCTATAGTAAATATTCGGAAATTTCCAGCGGTATTTCGCTTTTTTAACTTAATATTTAAATAAGGACTTTCATATCTTACAGATGTTCCTATAAATAAACAAGCATTAGCCTGAGATAAATCTTTTGTATCATCTATTTGATTCGTTTTAAGGAAGAAATCTAAATTGGAATCTGAAAATGTTTTAATAGAACGTTTTAACTTAAAAAAATTATATCGTCTTTTTAATAATAATAGAATACTCAATGTTTCTAAATTAGTGTTTTCATCTATTAAAAATATGAAAGAATTTAGAACTAAATTATGATTAGCTAAATGATCTAATATATAAATATTTATTAAAATCTGCTTCAAAAGACTACGCCAATTAGAGATACTTTTTTGTGTTAAGTCCGTTATAGAACACATACCGTCAAAAACAAATCTTGTTTTATCTGTAATCCATTGAACAGGACTAAAAAAATGTTTATCATAAGAATAATCCTGTGTGGGGTAACCTGGTAGTATTTTTACGATTGCATTATCTTTTAAGTAAACTATAATATCCGTACCAAACCCATCGGAAGGGTCGATAGACTTAATTTTTTTTAACTCCCAATCTCTATACATGAAAGGATATGGTTTAGAAGTCAGAGCACCTACAGGACATATATCAATTAAATTACCAGAAAGTTCTGAATTAAATAATTGCGTGACATAAGTTCCTATTTCACTTTTAGATCCTCTCCCAAAAATACCAAGTTCTTCTATGCCAGCAATCTCTGTAGCAAAACGTACACATCGAGTACAATGAATACATCTAGTCATAACTGTTTTTACAATAAGACCTAGATACTTATTGTGGACAAAACGCTTTTGATGATAAAACCTTTTTCTCGTTAATCCAAAAAATAAAGATTGATCTTGAAGATCACATTCTCCACCCTGATCACAGATAGGACAGTCTAATGGGTGGTTTAGTAACAAAAATTCCATGATATTTTCTCTACTTTTCTTAACTAGTGGACTATTTGTGTATATCTTGTTGTTGCCAACAAAACTCGATTGGGCATTTAAAGAACAAGATACTACTGGTTTCGGGGATTTCGACATTTCAATTAAACACATTCTACAATTCCCCGCGATAGATAAGTTTTTATGATAGCAATAATGAGGTATTGAAAACCCTTTATTTTCACAATACTCAAGAATAGACATGACAGGGTAAGTATTCTTACCGAAAATCTCTTTATATTGAAACACTACACCATTTATCCAAAATAAACCCTTATCAACCATGAATTATAGAAAGAGGGCTCGTTACTTCTTCGAGAAACTCTAAAGATGTGTTCAGTACGAAATTTATTGAATAAGTCAATATCCTACTTTTTGTTGCTGAGCAAAATACCGGATATAATGAATAAAGACCTCTAATAAAAAAAGTCGTCATCGTAAAATTTGTCATAATTTGTTTTGATTAGGTTTCTATCTGAGAAACCCACCCCTGAAATAAAGTTTTTCAATGGAATCGTAGCTTAATAGGTAAAGCATTGACCTGTCACGTCAAGTATTGCGAGTTCGAATCTCGTCTTTTCCGTAAGAATATTTAAAACTGAATGTTATCTTTTACAGTATTATAAGTACAAATAATAGCTAATCCTATAGCAGATTCGGTAGCTGCTATGGCTAAAACAAATAAAACACAAATTTGACCTACCATATCATCAAATTGTACGGAAAACACCATAAAATTTAGATTAACGGCAAGTAACATAACTTCAATCGACATTAATACAATTAACAAATTATTGCGATTTAGCACAATTCCAGAAATTCCTGTAAAAAATAAAAAACATGTAACATATATCATTTCCTGCAAATTCATATTTTGAATTAAATAGTGGTACTATTGAAAGAGTATTTACGTTGATTAAATTAAAACTCTTCCGATATTCAGAAACAATTTCTATATAGCAAATAGTATTAAGAAAGCTATCATTAAAGCAAATAATGCTATAGCTTCTGTTAAAGCAAATCCTAGAATAGCTATTTTAAAAAGTTCATCTTTTAAAGAAGGATTACGTGATGTCCCTAAAACTAAAGCACCAAAAACAGTACCTATTCCTATACCAGCACCAGCTAACCCGATAGTGGCTAATCCTGCACCAAGACATTTCGCGGCTTGTAATAACATAAAATCATTTATTTTTTGATAAAAAGATCTATCGGAGAAAAACAATGGTTGTAAAAATTTAATCTTTTTCTAAAAAAATTTATATTTTTAAAGTCTTACTTTTTTACCTAATAGAAAAGACCTGTTTTTATAGGTAGTTTGGATCCTCCTGTTCTAAGAATTAAAATTGCGGTTTTTTTTGAAACTCCGCATAATTCAAAAAGTATAGATCCACCTTTAACACGAGCTACTCTATGTGACAGAGAACCTTTTCCTTTACCCATTCTAACTTCTAAAGGTTTTTTTGTGACAGGTTTATTAATAGCTATTTTAGTCCAAACTCGGCCTTTTCTGTTCATTTTTTTGAGAATAGTTTGTCTAGCTGATTCTAATTGCTTTGATGTTATATATCCGGACTCTAGTGCTTTTAAACCTAAAGTACCAAAATTAAGCGTTAGTTTGTTTGTGTATTTTTGCAGCTTACCTTTTTGAATATTGTTATATCTTAGATTTTTAGCTTGTTTTATCATTCTAATTGTGTTTTTAATTTAAGAATGGTTACACCAAATTTTGATACCAAACGTTCCGTTTTTTGTGTAACAAGTGCTTTCAGAGTAATCCGTCGTTTCAATATTTTTTGTAATCGTTGGTATGTTACCTAGTATTACAACAGAACTTGAAGACCTCGGTTTGTTGTTTAGTCTACCACTAATAATAAATTTAATGCCTTTTAAAACAAAAGTATTGGAGAAAATGATAATTCTTAATAATTTAGTGACAAAAGATAGAAAAGGTTTATGGTATTTCAAATATTTAAGATGCTCTGCCAAGAAAGTAGAAAAAAGTTTACTGGAATAACGTATTTTTGCTCCAATGATAAATAAGTTTAAGCAATCTTTAAAATATTTTTGTTTAGAGTGTGTTTTTAAAAGAATCGCTTGTTTTTTTAAGAAAGCTTTTTCCACTGAAGTAAGCGTTAGGCTTATGCCTCTATTAATGTTTTTGAAAACAAGTGATACATGAAATCTTTTTTTAAGAAATAAAGAAATTGCCTCTAAAATATGTTCATGAAAATAGTTTTTTTTAAAACATTAGTCGTTTTATAAGAGACTTTATTGTAAAAGTTTTTATATTTTTTAGCTATAGAAACATTACTTTTAAACTTTAAATCAGAATGCTTTTCTTTAAATACATTTTTTCTAATTTCAGGTGACGTTAAAAGATCAGAAAGATTAATACGTCTTTTCAACATTCGTACATGAATGTTTTTATTTTTTTGATTGTACGGACGTAACTGCACTTCTTTTAACTTTAGACAAGCTATCGGAGTACGTATTTTTGACAACGTGCTATCAAAATTTAGTGTATAATAATATATAATTAAATTTAAAGATTTTTCGTTAGTTTGAAAGAAAAGGTTTTGCAACAATAAACCTTTTTGTAACAGAAAGTGTTGCAGGTACTGCTCTATTTTAACACGTTGATAATTTAATAAAGTCGATTCTTCTTTATTTGTTTCATAATAGGAGGATTTTATGTTATGATGATTGTTGGACGTCATATTGTTGCTATTTTTTTTTTCGCTTTAGTGTTTTGTTATTATGTATCTTAGTAGTATTTATTCTTCTAGTTTTAACGAATTCTCCTAGCTTATAGTAAATCATTTCTTTCAATATAGCTAGTTTGACAAACTCTTTGCCATTGTGCACTGTAATAATTTTTCCCACATGCTGTGGTAATATAACAGTATTTCTATTAATAGTATTTGATGAATTATGAAGAAATAAAGATTTAATCATTATTATTTTAAAGGTTTTTTTTGAAGGAAGTTTGTTTGCCCCATGGTGTGTATTTCTTCCCTGATTTTTTTCCTTCACCGCCACCATGTGGATGATCTATGGGGTTCATAGCAACCCCTCTAACAGTTGGTCTTATACTTAACCACCGAGATCGTCCTGCTTTTTTACTGAAAAGTGAACTGGATGACCGAGTAGAGACACTTCCTATAGTGGCACGGCCTTGCAATGATAATTTTTTGTTTTTACCTGAAGGAAGTTTAATATTACAATGCGTTTTTGTTTTTTCTGATAGAATGGCATAAGTACCTGCAGATCTACTATATTTTTTTACATCAAAAGAATTATTAGAAATATTACAAACAAAAGTACCTTCTGGTATATCTGTTAAATTTAAAACATGTCCTATATATAGCTCTGCATTAGAACCTGATTTAACTATATCTCCGATAGAGCAGTTCGAACAAGCTATTGTGTAAAAAAACCTTTGCCAATTAGAGTCAAACAAAGATGAAATAAAGCATGATCTATTAGGATCGTACTCAATACTAGTAATAATACCACTAATGTCATACTTTTGATTTAATAGTTTTATAATTCTGTAAGATCTTTTATGGCCGCCGCCTTTGTGATAACACGTGATTTTACCAGTGTTATTTTTTCCGTTTGATTTAACAAAACCTTTAGTACTTGATTTTAATAAGGGAAGTGTTTTATATGAAAAAACGCTAAAGTGTTTATACAGAGTCTTGTATTTAATTTTAAATCGAAAAATATTTAGCTTAAAAGTTATAAATGGCATTTCTTATTTAACTCGAGAAATAGGCAGTGTAAGTTTCATTTTTTAGAAAATATATATCATAAATGTTTTTGAACAGACTAACTAAAATTTATCCAACTTTGTCCATTGTTGAAGGTACTTTAATAAGCTTTGATGTCTTAGAAAGTACTCTCAATCTTAATACAGAGCTCATAGCGTTTCACCAATTAAAACATTTAGAGACTATGGAAGTTTATCAGTATCATAAGTTAGAACATACTGAATCAGATAATTTAGACACAGAAATTTTTGAGCACGTAATTGGGATTAAAACGACTCCAACAAATTTGCTCTATCACGCAACTCATATGAACGGAAACATAATTACTTCCAATACACAGAATAAAATCTTATCTGAACTACAAGGTTTTAAAATCAATTCAAACGCAATGACAGGTTTACATCATTTACTGCTAGCTCTAATAAATGAAACGAAGCATGAAATAGCAGAGAGCTCTCCAATAATGTTACATTTACATGATTTTAAAGATCATACCGTTTACAAAATCTTGCACACTTTATCTGACTTTTACAACATCAGAGCAGTAGTATTAACTCATACAAATCCACATAATGGCTGTAGACCTCCAAAAATAAAAACCAGCCGGCCATTAATGTTTCAGCATGTAATTCCAAGAAAGGTAAACGAGCAATAACTTTTACAAACAAATCCTACTTTTTTTAAAGAAGAAATGGCTGAGAGGTTTAAAGCGATAGATTGTAAATCTATTAGGTAATCCCTGTCGTAAGTTCAAATCTTACTTTCTTCAAAAAATACAATTAGGAATTTTGACGAAATATAGCGCAGTGGTAGCGCGTCTGTTTTGGGAACAGAATGGCATGTGTTCAATTCACATTGTTTCGATGCAAACTTGAAATAGAGTTTAAACATTTGTATAAAAAACTTGTAAACAATAGAAGTTCTTTTTCATAACAAAAGGACAAAAATTCTATATGGGTGTTTCCTAAATAAATTTTATTATTCAACTTAACGCCAATTAACTTCGCTTTGTTTGAAAAGATTTTTTCAATAGTTTCAAACTTTACAGAATTAGGTTTAACCACATAAAAGGAGTCTTTAAGTAAAAACCCATAGTTTCTAAAAAGAGTTTCCTCTAGTAAATTTTTTGCTGAAGAATACTGAAGATTGTAACAGTTAAAGCCTTGTTTAACAATTGACTGATAAAAGGGTTTTTTATTGTTGGATAAATTTTTGTCTACTTCCGCATAAAAATAAAGAATCTTTTCACTTTGAATCAATCTTCTAATTTTATAAACTCGATTTTTATTAATTTTCAAATCCTTATTATTATAAGTGTTTAGGCTTAGCAAGAATTGAACTTGCGGCAAAACCGTTATGAGCGGTACGTTCTACCTCTGAACTATAAGCCTTCATAAAAGCGCTCAAAATAAAACAAGTCATGCGTAATACAAGTATAAGTCAAGTAATTGTTATATTTATTATTTTAATATTGCTATCTAAAGATTCTATCGAGTTATCAAAATCTTACGTAAAGCTTAAAAAATATCTGACAGATATCGTCAGGAAAAAAGGGATTTGAACCCTTGTCCTTCGGTTTTGGAAACCGCTATTCTACCTCTGAACTATTATCCTTAAGTGACTAAATACGTAATCGAAATAAAATATAGGATAATTTGTATTTTAACTGTTTTTTTCACTTTTATCTCAGTGATTATTGCTTATAAGTTCTACATAATACATTTAGTTCTATGGATGAACTCTACAGCAAACTCGTTGAATTATTTCATACTGACCTCAATAACAGAGCTTTTTAGCGTTTTTTTTAACATGAGCTCTTTTCTAGTTAAATACATGCTCTATTATTATATCTACTATCATGTTGTGTCCTTTCTAGCTTTAGGCTTGTATCACAAAGAATATAAATACTTGAAAAAAATATTTATTACGAGTTTATTCTTATGGATTCTATCTACGAGCATTTTCTGGAACATGCTTCTACCAATGACTTACGACTTCTTTTTTAATTTTCAACACAGATCCACAGAAACTCTCAATGTTTTTTTTGAACCAAAAATGGACGAATACTTGAACTTCATTTTGAATGTTTACTCACAAAGCTACACGTGTTTTCAGCTTTTATTAGTCATCATTATTTTTTTGGAATATACAAACACAAATTTAAATGCTATAAAAAAACTTAAAAAATTTATATATATACTAATACTATTAGTTGCTACCCTTATAACACCGCCTGATATATTGAACCAAATGATTATTTTTTTATTTCTGGTGCTGAGCATGGAAACCTATCTTTTCAGTAAGATACTGAAAAAAAACTTATATCTAACTTTGCTAATTAGGTAATAGGTTAAAACTAATTAAAATACTCGAAGTAAAAGTTAAATAACCAAGAGACAAAGGCAGAAAACATTTCCAACCAAGCAGCATCAATTGATCATATCTATATCTAGGTAATGTAGCACGAGTGAGTATAAAAAAGACAACTCCTAAAAGAATTTTACCGGATAACCAAAGACTTCCTGACAGAGGAAGCATCGAAAAAGGACTTAACCAACCTCCCAAAAATAAAATGGCATTAAAAGTACTCATTAAAAGCATATTAGCGTATTCACCTAAAAAGAAAAGCGCAAAAGTCATAGCAGAATATTCTACGTTATACCCAGATACAAGCTCAGCTTCAGCTTCTGGTAAATCAAACGGATGTCTATTAGTTTCAGCTAACATAGAAACATTGAATACAATAAACATAGGAAATAAAGGTAACACATACCACCCACCGCTTTGAGCTAAAACTATTTCTGTTAAATTGAAAGAACCTGCACAAGCACAAACGCTTAATAAAACAAATCCAATTGAAATCTCATACGATATCATTTGAGATGCAGATCTTAACGCCCCTAAAAAAGGATATTTGGAGTTACTAGACCATCCAGCAATCAATATACCATAGACTCCTAAGGAAGAAACAGCTAACAAATATAAAATACCTACATTTAACTCTGCAAATATAAGATTGTTACCATAAGGAATTACGCACCAACCCATTAAACTTAACATGAAAGTTAATAAAGGGGCAATTAAAAAAAGAATAGTATTAGAATCGCTTGGCAAAATGGTCTCTTTGGTAAAAAGTTTAAGACCGTCTGCTAATGGTTGTAACAATCCGACAAACCCTATAACATTTGGCCCTTTTCGTCGTTGGATAATTCCCATAATTTTACGCTCTGCTATAGTAAAATACGCAACAGAAATCAATAAAGGAATGATAATAGATAAAGATTTTAGTAAAAGAATACTAAGAAGAAAGATTAATTTAATCATAAGCTAAATCAAGCTAAAACCGGATTTGAACCGACATTTTAAGATTTGCAATCTTATGCATTTGCCATTTATGCTATATAGCTTTTTTAAAAGCCTTAGCCGAAGAAAGGAAAGGATAAGGTGGGATTTGAACCCACGGTATTCTAAAAATGATACAATAGTTTTCAAAACTAACGCCTTAAACCCCTCGACCACTTATCCGATAAATATATTTAGTAGCAGAAGAAGAGATTTGAACTCTCAACTTTGATCTTGGCAAGATCACACTCTACCTATTGAGTTACTTTTGCTTTTTATTTTGGTTGAATCAATTTGTAGGAACAAAACAAAAAAGCAAGTTCTTCTAACCTTTTGGTATTTGTCAGTAAAGTGATATATAAACAATTTCGATCGTTTAACTTTTTAAACATCATATAATTATTTTTCATCAAATTAAACGAAACAAGTTTCTCGATTTTGTAAGTTAAAGAACCGTGCATATCTAACTGATTTAAATTTAGCTTAATCTTTGATTTTTTAAATGAAAAGACTTCTTTACAAAGTTTTGAAAGAAAGTATAACATTAATTTCCCCTTCAGTACAAAGATGGCCGAAATACTTTTTTGTTTGCTCTTTTGGGTATTGAAAGACTGAGCTTTAACTTTCAATTTCCCTGGTTTTAACGTCAAAAGTTGTGAGAAAGTGAATAAACAGAAAAACTCAGATAACTGTAATTGATTAAAAGCAACTATAAGTTTTTGTAATTTGGGTAGCTCTTGCGGGGTTTTATAATGAAACACATTTAAAAAATCGTATTGAATAACGTAATTATGATAATATTTGTAAGAATGTGCTGATTTCATAATCTGGAATAAAAAAATCTAAATTAAAAAAAACCTGCTGAAATACTTGCGAATTTTATATGTTTTCGTTTAGTCATTAAAGAAACAGGACCTATCAATCTTGTAGCGAGAGGGTTGTTTTGTTTATTCATAAGAGCGACAGAATTTTCATGGAAGGTATAAGTGCAATTGTCTTTCATTGTTATTGTTCTTTTAGTTCTGATGACTAATGCTTTATAAATACCACCTTTTTTGATTTTAACTGTTTTACTAGGATTTGCACGTAGAGATAAAACGGATACTATTAAAGCATCTCCTATTTTTGCAAACCTTTTTTTGAAACCTCCAAGTACTTTAAGACATTTTACAAGTTTTGCTCCTGAATTATCTGTGACTTTTAAAATAGTTTGTTGTTGAATCATATCTTTTTTTTAAACAGAACGACGAACGTTTATAACTCAATATGGATAGAGTATCGGATTTCGGTCCCGATAGTTATAGGTTCAAGTCCTATTAAACGTAGTTATTAGAAAATATCATATACCTTAAAAATTTTTTATTTAAAATCTTAACCCCAACCCACCCACATGTAAACTGGAAAGACTAAAAATGGTTTCGTTTGAAACTCAAAAAGCTATTTGACTTTTACGATAGCGTGTTCTTCTGAGATTTTTTGTAGTAATTGGATATAAATTAAATAGTTATTTTTCAAATACGCTACAGAACTTCGTGTATCAGGACCAATCTTCTACGGGAATTAAGCTCCTTATAATAACATAATAATTATAAACGTTCTGATAGACATTTTCCCTTACTAAAAATCTTTCTCTCTTTGTAATAACTAATGCTTTGTAAACTTTACCTACTTCTACTCGAAGCTTACCAGGATATTGCTTTTTACTTAAAGATAAAACACGTACAAGTAAAGTACCTCCTTGTGTTACTTTCCCATAAGGGTTACATACTTTAACACACATTACCTCATCTGCACCTGAATAACCTCTTGCCTTTAAAATTGTATTAACACGAATATACATATATACTATAGAAACAAAAAATAGTTTGTTGTTGAATCATATCTTTTTTTTTAAACAGAACGACGAACGTTTATAACTCAATAAAAATTTCTAGCTTGATGACCCTTAAATAAACCATCTATATCTTAAAAGCTTCTTTTGTTGAAGCGTTTGCTCTTGTAAAAGATTTTTTGTATCTGACTTCTCATTTAAAGCTTTAGCCCAATCATCTATACTAGAACAACCAAAAATTGAAGATGGTTTTGCTAATTGTCTGAGACTTATAGAAAGCCTACTGCTCTTTTTTAAAACGTAAGGATATTCTTTAGAAGTATTATCAGTACTTCGCGTAACTTTTTTAGACCGACTAAAGGTGTTATTTTTATTATAGCATGTTTTAATAAAAAGTTCATGTTTTTTCTGGTGTTTTTTTGAAATAACTTAAGAGAAGTGAATAACTGTTTTTCACACACACTTTTTTTTCCTTGTTTCATCATTAAATTGATAAATCTATTCTTTAGGCTTTTTCGTACCATATCTAGATCGAGAAGTTATTCGTGCTTTCAAACCTTGTAAATCAAGTTTTCCTCTAATTATATGATATTTTACTCCGGGTAAATCTTTTACACGACCTCCTTGAATTAAAACAACAGAGTAATCTTGCAAATTGTGACCTTCACCTGGAATATAAGCTGTTACTATTTTCTTGTTGCTAAACAATTTTAACTTTGCTATTTTTCTTAAAGCCGAGTTAGGTTTTTTAGGAGTACGCTGTATTATTTTTAGACAAATACCTTTTTTATGCGGACATTTCTGTAAAGCTGGTGTCTTATTAATTTTGCCTTTAGATCTTCTTCTGTTTCGACAAAGTTGGTTTATTGTGGGCATTTTTATTTTCAGCTTAAAAAAACTTTTTAAAAAACATAAAAGTTGAAAGATTTGAAATACCAAAAAAGGGACTTGAACCCTTACTAAATATTAAACTAGAACCTAAACCTAGCGTGTCTACCAATTCCACCATTTTGGTAAAAAAACTGCTCATTATCGGACTTGAACCGATACTCTTTAAGAATCAAATTTTAAGTCTGACGTGTCTACCTGTTCCACCAAATAAGCAACGAGAATCTGAATTTTGTGCTAAAAAAAATGCCGCAATTTGATATATTAACTATTAATTCTCAAAGCTCAACCCTTTTAAGTTTAGTATGTCTATTTTATTCAATAAACATCTTATATTTTATATTACCTTGTAATATAACTGAAAAATATAGAAATAAAGTCGTTATAAAAACAAATAAAAACATTTCAGTTTTTAATGAAATCTGCTCAAACTATACGTGGTTGATTAGATATTACTACAATTGTAGTTTAAAGAAATCCTCGAATTAAAAATTTTCTAGAAGGAGATTTCTTCGCCAAAGAAGGGAATATAACTCAATGGTAGAGTGTATGCTTTGCAAGCATAAAGTTATCGGTTCAAGCCCGATTATTTCCAAAAAATCTCTCCAAGTTGGAGTCGAACCAACGACCCTATAGTTAACAGCCATATGCTCTAACCTATCTGAGCTATTGAAGATTTACAAAAACAGAGTCATAAAAAAATTAGATATATTTTGAAAACCTAATTAGTAAATAAAAGTTCGGTAAAAAAACTGGGAAATTCATAGAGTAGTTATACGTACTTAAAGTATCCGTGAAAATTATTTCAAAAGTTTTATAATTAATTGCTAAATACTTGGGAGGTAAGGGCCACAGGGTCGAATTTTTTAAATTATCATACACTAAATTCTTACTAATTTTGTTCAAACTAACTTTATCGTTATTTTTTAATCGTACTGAACTTTCTGTGATTACAGAATTATTTAAATTGACGTGACCTTGTTGAATTAACTGTCGTGCATATTTAATGCTTGGTGCGAAATGAGCGCGATAAAGCAAAACGTCTAATCGTCTCTCTAACAAACTCAACAAAGCTAAATGTTTGAAAGATTTAAGTTTGAAAAAAGATTTTTTACGTGTGAGCACGTGATTTATTTGCTTTTTCCAAAATTTCTTTTTTAACCCCCCGTAATAAAAACTAGTCTTCTGTTTATTATGTAGGATCGTTTTATATTTTTTATGGAAAAAAGCTGAAGTTTGCGGTAATATGTACCTGTTGATATCATACAATTTATAAAAATTATTTCGTCTTTTAGACGTACGTTTCAAGAAATGAATAAAATTATTCCATTTACGTTTTTTAAATTTGAAAAGCAATAGACGTTTGCGATATTGAACATTCGTTCTAAAATTAAGGCATTTTTTATATAGAAGCTTGCGTTTGTTTTTAAAGTCTTTTCTCATTATTCTGGAAGCATCAAAAATATATGTGCTACTAAGATATTTTCTTACCTTTTTTCAATAAAACCTTCTCATCGTTATACAAAATACCTTTACCCTTATATATCTCTGGAAACTTAAAAGATCTAATGATTGCAGAAATTTGAGTGACCTTTTTTAAGCAAGGGTTTGTTAAAAAAACTTTTGTATCTTTTAAAGTCGTTAAATGTACGTCTCGCGGGATTTTGTAAAAAATGAAATGACTAAACCCTAATTTAAACTGTAACACATTAGCTATCCCTATATTATGCAAGTAGGCTTTAAATCCTACACCTATGAGTTTTAATGCTTTATGGTATCTAACAGATAGTTCTAGAATAACTTGCTTCAACTGAGCTTGAAGACTTCCACAAATACTTTTGATTTGCTTTTTAGATATCTTTCCTAAAGGAGCCATAACGAAAATAGAATGGATGTTCGCTACGAAAAAGAGTTTAAATTTTAAAATTATTGTCTTGGAGCCTAATGGGCCTATTAACGTCAGATGATTTTTCTTTTGATTATACAATACAGCTATATGCTTGGGTATTTTTATGCCTACACGCTTCGAGAGAAAAGACATTTGTGATTATTTTATTTAACTGATCATAAACAAAGGTTCTCCGCCTATTTTGAAACGTTTACACTCATCTAAAGTTTTAATACCTTTATTGGTTGAGAATACAAGAAAAGAAACGTTAGAATTTATTTTCCATAATTGAGACAGAGAATAATAAATACGTTTACCAGGTTTTGAGAAAGCTTTTATGATTTTTATAGCAGGTTTTCCTTTAGAATATTTTAGAAATATCTTTATTTTAGGAGAGTTCTTATACGATATTTGATAACCTAAAATGTAACCTTCGTTCCATAATAAGTCTAAAACTTGTTCACATAATTTTTTTCTTTTTTGAAAGAAGAATGCTCGTTTGACTTTTTGTGCATTTTTAATATTAGACAACATATGGTACAAAGCCATAATAAATATGTTTAAAGACAGATTCGAACTGTCGACACAAGGATTTTCAGTCCTTTGCTCTACCTACTGAGCTATTCAAACATCTGATAAAACACAATAAAAAAAGTCTTTACCGAAGAACCCTAACTCTGTAAGATAATCAGTTAAAGAATTTTTACTTGTAGAATAGTTGAAACGTTTAATTATACTTCGTTTTTCATGTATTTTTTTTGTTGTACCTATTTTAAAAGTCATCTTTATTTTAGCATCAGGTATTAACCTACAACAAATTTTTTATAATAACTTAAAAACTTAGAGAGTTGGCTAGATTTTAACTTTAAGATGTAATTATACGAGACTAGCTCAAAAGATGTCTGGGCATCTTTATGTGCATGTGGTGACTTTAAAGTTGTGAACTTTCTTCGTGTTTTTTTTCGAGAAGTTATTTTTTTTGTTTTGATTTTCAGTATTTTTTTTAGATTAATTTTTAGAACATCTCCTATATACTTTTTTGAATTGGTTGGATCTCTAAGGATTATTTTAATATTCAACAACATTTGATTAGATTTAATGTAAGTTAATACTGTCGTTTAAATAAATGCAGGTTAAAATAGTAAATACGTACGCTTGTATTAGAGCTACACCCAACTCTAAACCCATTAAAACTATTAATAAACACAAAGGAATCAAATGTAAAAAAAAATAAAAAAAACTATCAGCTAACACTAAACTCCAAGAAAATCCAAGAATAACTTTAAGTAAAGTATGACCTGCCATAAGATTTATAAATAAACGAACACCTAAACTGATAGGTTTTGCTAGATAAGAAACAAATTCAATTGGAACTAAGACTAGCGCAAGAATTAAACTGGAATTGGCAGGAATAATTAACGAAAATAGAGCATAAGTATGCTTCTCAAATCCAATTATATTAACACCTATAAAAACAGAAAACGACAAAAAAAAGGTAATAATTATATGACTCGTTAGAGTAAAACTATAAGGGATTAGACCTATAAGGTTACAGAACAAAATGAAAAAAAATAAAGTACAAACATATGGATAATATTTCTCACCACTTTTGTTAAGATTAGAATAAACTAACTGAATCGATATTTTGTTAAGCAATTCAATGAAAGACTGGCTTATAGTAGGGATATAATAAAAATAAAAAAAGTCTGAATTAATTTGGTATTTCTTTAGAAAAAATAACAAGAATATAAAAGAGATTAGTATAACAGAGCTTATTATTAAAGCGTTTGTCAAAGAAAAGTCTATATTTAAAAAGGATAAAGGTAATAAAGCTATAAGTTTAAATTGTTCTAAAGGTGCTAACATCATTTTAGTGAAATTTATGCTTTTTAGCCGTTTTTGCATTGGTATGAGTTCGTTGACCTCTTACGGGTAAGCCTTTTACTCTTCGGAGTCCCCGAGAACTTTTAATAGATATAAGTTTTTGAAGTCTAAAAGATTCTATTTTTTTTAATTCGTTTGATACTTTTAATTTGTATTCCTTATTAAGAATATAATCTAAACTAGATAAATGATTTTTTGATACCTGATCTGCTGTTATATTTTTAGACAAACCTAGTTTTTTACAAATTTTAAAAGATATTTTGGAACCTATACCATAAATTTCTGTTAATCCTATAGTCATTATTTTATTGTCTTTTAACTTTGTATCTAAAATATACATAAGAAGTAACCTTATCTGGATTAAAAATAAATATATTCTGTTAATTTAAGAGTACTCATTTGAATAACGCATAAAAAAATATTTGGAAATATACCTAAAAGAAACGTACAAGAAAGTAAGGGCATAAACACGAATAGGTCTTTTTTCGTCAAATCTGAAAAGTTATTAATATATTGTGTTTTTAAATTACCATAAATAACTCGATTGAATAACCAAAGAGAATAACAACCACCTATGATCATACTTGTAGCTCCTAAAACAGTTACAGTTGTGTTAAATTTAAAAGAACCTATCAAAATTAAAAATTCTCCAACAAAACTACTTGTCCCTGGTAGTCCTATGTTAGCCATAGTAAAGAAAAGAAATATAGTAGAGTACATAGGCATTACATGAACTAGACCTCCATAGTATTTTACCATTCGAGAGCCATGGCGATCATAAACAACACCTATTAACAAAAATAAAGCGCTAGCGACAAACCCATGACTTAAACTTTGTATTATAGACCCTGCTAACCCTATAGCATTAAAACTAAAGATACCTAGAACTACTAAATTCATATGAGCTACAGAAGTATACGCAATAATACGCTTAAAATCTGTTTGTCGTATTGCAGTGAAAGAAGCAAAGATTATACCTATAGACGCAATAGTGTAAATCATGGGAGAGAAGTAAAAAGAAGCTTCTGGAAAAAGAGGTAGAGAGAATCTTAAAAAACCATAACTTCCTAATTTTAATAAAATACCCGCTAAGATCACAGAACCTGAAGTAGGTGCCTCAACATGTGCTTCTGGTAACCATAAATGAGTAGGAATCATAGGGATTTTTGTAGCAAAAGATAAGAAAAAAACTATCCATAAAATATATTGTTCCAAAGTTGAAAATCTAAAAGTCAACAATATTTCATAATTTGTTGTACCTACTTGAACGTATATGTATAGAATAGCTATTAGCATAAGAATAGAACCTAACACTGTGTAAAGAAATAAAAAGTAACTTGCTCTAATTCTTCTTTGCCTAGAACCCCAGATACCAATAATTAAGAACATAGGTATTAAAACACTCTCAAAAAATATATAAAAAAATAATAAGTCTAATATGGAAAAAACATTAACTAGCAGAAACTCTAAAACTAAAAAACATATTAAATTTATTTTTAAAGAAGAAGTATCCCAATTCACTAAAACACATAACATTATCAACAAAGTTGTTAGAATTATGAAAAATATTGAAATACCGTCAACCCCAAAATTAAGATTCATATTGACAAAATCAAGCCATCTGAAATTAAATTTCATTTGAAAAGCTCCTTCTCTTTTATCAAAAAAAATCAAGCAAGACAGTGATAATAAAAAAACTACACACGTAGATTTTAACGCGATATCTTTTAAAACATAAGTATAATTAGACGGTATTAAGAATACAAGAAATATACTCAAAATAGGTGTTACTAAAATTAAACACAAATAGAAATGCTCAATGACATAAGTTAGTAAAGATGAAATGAAATCAACCAGCATAATATAAACAATTATTTACATCTTATAGGACTTGAACCTATGCAAATCAACTTAGAAGGTTGATGCTCTGATCCATCTGAGCTAAAAATGCAAAAGAAGTAAGACTTTTGATTTAATCTTAAAAATGGAATGTATAACTCAATCGGTAGAGTATGGAACTTTTAATTCTAAAGTTTAGGGTTCAAGTCCCTATGCGTTCATCCCCTGACTTAATGATTAACTTACAAATTTCTAAAATAGTAGATTTACACAGTTTTGAAGAAGCTTTTATTGGAGTGTCTTTATTGTACTTGATAACTTATGGAACGTTAATAAGTTTTAACCCTAAATACAATCATCCTCTCTTTAGTAAATCTTTCTTGAATTTAATTATATTAGTTTTAGTTTTAGGAAGTTATTTATCTTTTAAGGGAGATTCTTCTTATTTGTTAGAATCTATTAGCTTTTCTGATACTTTATTAGTTAACTTATTATCTTATAATACTAAAAATATCGTAACAATTTTTTCAATACTATCTTTAGTATTAATTAAAGAATACATATCTATAAGTAAGATAAATATTTTTGAGTATTATGTCTTAATATTGTTCGCTATACTTGGACTAATATTTTTATGTACGAGCAACGATTTTCTAACAATGTTTTTATCTTTAGAGTTGCAAAGTTTAGCTTTTTATGTGTTAGCTGCGACACAAAAACAATCATCGTATTCCGTAGAAAGTGGTCTTAAGTACTTTGTTGTAGGATCTTTTGCTTCTGGGATCTTCCTCTTTGGTGTTTCTATAATATACGGAATGCTAGGCACAATAAATTTCAGTGAGATAAATGAGCTGAAGCTGTCTACTAGCATATACACAGACGGAAAATACGGAGCATTTATTATTTTAGAGGAAAACTCACCTTTTCGTTTGTCTCAAGATTTTTTAATTCAAAATAGATTAATAGCTTACATCAATAGTGGTATTTTTTTCATACTGATTAGTTTATTTATAAAGATATCGTTGGCGCCTTTTCATTTATGGTCACCTGATATTTATGAAAATTCACCTACAAGTTCTTCATTTTTCTTTATAGTACTGCCAAAATTGAGTATATTTCTTGCAATCGTTAAATTAAGTTATTACTGCTCTTTTGGCTCATTATTTTGGTTAAAAGAATTATTATTTATATTTATAATATGTAGTATTAGTTTAGGTGCATTTGGTGGTTTTGAACAAAAAAAACTGAAAAGCCTTCTAGCGTACAGCTCGATAAGTCATTTAGGATACTTATTATTGAGTTTAATTTCTGAATCTTTTGAGGGAATTTTTACTCTATTTTGTTATCTAGTTGTTTATACAGGTTCCGGAGTGTGTTTATGGGGTATACTGCTACTATTAAAACTTAAAAAAACTAAGAATAACAAATTAAATAAGGATCTTTCTGATTTAATGCTTTTAAGTAAATCTAACAAGGTTCTTTGTTTTATTATTTCTGGAGCATTGTTTTCTTTAGCAGGACTTCCTCCATTATTAGGATTTTTAGTCAAATTAAACGTTTTGTTAATAACCATTCAAAACAACTATTATATAGTAGCAAGTCTTAGTATATTTTTCAGTGTCATTTCTCTATTTTACTACATAAGAGTAATTAAAATTGTAGTTTTTGAACCTGTTTTAGTAGGTAAACTTTATGAACCTATTAATTCAAAATCTATAATAATACCTATAATTTTATTTTTTTTAGTACTGGTTTTATTTATAAATCCATCTCTATTTCACAAAGTTATGTACAAAATGTGTATTTTATCTTTCCTATTGTAATATATCGAAAAGTCGATGAACTATTGCAATCGTTGGTTAGTTTCTAATCAACAAAATCCAAAATCAGGATCTCACTTTCATCTAAAAGATAGATAATTTAATTGTTTAATCAAAATCCCCTAAAAAGGGGGATTTCTTACACACTGGCCGTTTTCACCTAAAAGGTAAATGGGTTTTAGTAGTCTAAAAATTTTATGTATAGAACATTTTTAAGAATAAAAATA